CTTTTCGCTGAGATAAAGGCATAAAAATCAGAAAGAATATATAGAATTAGAATCGGTTTTTTAGCATTTAACCCCCCTTTATGTTATGGATTTCCTTGTTCAAAAAATGATTCGCAGAGAAGAGAGAGATTTTGTTTACGGATTTTTGAGTAGAATACGATTGTGAAGTGTATAATAAAAGAAGGTTTGTATGGCTTAAACACGTGTGGAGATATCTATAATATCCGTCTTTCTTCTCTTTTAGTGTTTTATTGTCGTTCTATGTTCTATTCGGGGCAACACAGGTTGTGCTCTATGAAAACATAATTTCAATTTTCTATTCAATTAAAAATTCAAATTGAAGTATGATACTTTTCTGATATCTGATAATTCTATATCGGGAACATATATAAATAATATATATCCGTCTAACAATTTCTCTTGGGGGGTTTACATATACTCATAATTGTTGTTATAATTAATAATTAAAATTGAGAAGGATTTTTTGATTGAAAAAATCCATACTGATTAGTTATATATCAAGTTGTATTTTCTTATGTCATTAGGAAAACAAAATTTGGAGATTCAAATCCAAGAATCATTCATGCATTTTAAGTCAATAGTTAATGGTTCCTATTTTCATAAAGTTTAATTTTGGATTTTGCGACTGAAAATCCACATTTGATTTTTCAATAGAAAGGTAAGAGAAAGTTTTGAACATTATGAATTTTGAGATAGACTCAATCGAAATTGAAAGGATGAATCAAACCCAATCAAAAGGGAAGAAGGATTAGGATTTCGTTGACTTTTAGGAAAAATTAAGGAAAACAGAACTCAAGGTGCAAGTACAATAAAAAAGCAGTTCAGTAATCCGGGAAAGTTTTCATCTATTTTGTATTTGTAGCATTTTGGCGACATGGCCGAGTGGTAAGGCAGAGGACTGCAAATCCTTTTTTCCCCAGTTCAAATCCGGGTGTCGCCTGATCAACAAAAAACTAGAAATCTCTTCTTTTCTTCTGTTGATATAACCCGCCGAATGATTCCCCAGCAGAAGCAGAGAAAGCAGACTGTTGATACTTGTTTGATTCTAAACATCTGGTCTGGGGGTTTTTCTAAAAAATTGTAAATATCCTTGCATATTTAGGCTTCAAGGAAATATTCGAATGCTAGAGGGGCTATCAAGACTTCGCAATTACCTTCTACTACAAATCAAAATTTTCTATTATTAATGCATTGTATAATGACTGGACCCTGGATTAGATTGGAGAGCCCGATAGGAAATCTAAATAGTTGTGGAAGGGGGCGGAAGATACTTTATTATATACGAGGAACTCACGAAAATCTCTGAGTGCTCAAGCATCCAATCAATTGAAATAAGGGTCAACAAAAAAAGAATAGGACCTATTATTCCTACATGTTCCATTAGTAACATTCCCTTGAGATGTTACTGCGGATTTTGCTTGTGTTTAATCTTTCCCGATTAGAAATCATATAGGAATTTCTTCTAAAATGAGCGAATTTATTGGATTGGTTTATTAATAGTCTTCGTTCTTTTTGACTCTGCGCCATTGATTCCACTATTATTAGTGAGGAATAATGGAACAATTCCTTTATATTTATAGAGATAGGGGACATAATTCATATGGATATAGTAAGTCTTGCTTGGGCTGCTTTAATGGTAGTCTTTACTTTTTCCCTTTCACTCGTAGTGTGGGGAAGGAGTGGACTCTAAGGGTCCTACTAATTGAGTTAAGGAAGCAAACTGTATCAATATCAATTGCTTTCTAGATCGTTCTGCAACACGTTTTGAACAAAATAAAATTTGAAATTCCATTGGACTCGACTGGAGTAATGTATTATAGGAATCATCCTCTTTCAATCAAAGAGCTATTTCAACAATTCCCATGTTTGTAGTTCGAAAGGAAGAGGATCCCAGGAAATTTATTCGAACCTAATTCTTCCGAAATTTTCTATTCCAATAAACGGCCTCTTACTAGGTGATACTGAGGAGGGTCGGACCCCTTTTTTATTTATTTCTCTCTTTACTGTTCAAAGAAGAAGTGGTTTTGTTAAGTGTATACACACTTTGTATGAGAAAGAAAGGATATAAACATAGTGGTTGTCTAACGAGATACTATGCAGAATAAGATCGTCAGGTGAGTCACATATTGCGCATTTACCGCTTTCGAATTTTTGAAATTGGATTTATACTTTATCGACTTATTTCATATCATGGTTCAGGCGTTAAAAATCCGTGAGGTTTACTCTTCCTTTTCGATGCCCGTGGAACTACTGTCAATGGTTTACTCAATTACTTCTTGGGAATGGTAAAAAAAAAAAGATTACTACGTGATTTTTTGAATATGCCTATATCTATCGCCTTTCCTTCATTGATTTGATTCTTTCAATAGATACCGAGATTCAGATTAGAAATCAAAAATATAGTAATTCAAACTATAAGACATAAAAGTAATTCAGATTGATCAGAACAAATAGATATAGCAAATAAATGGAATTGGATGCTATGTCAATCCCATATATGGAATTGATATTCACATATATCAAGATAATATTGTAGATTGATCTATAGATCCATATCAAACGCAGCCTCTATCTTTATTTTATTCCAGGGGGAATAGTATGGTAGAAAGAAATAGATGAATCTTTCTACCATACTATCTATCTATTAGAATACTGCCGATTCTAGTCCACTCATTTCATTTAAGACATGAAATTGGAATCCTTTTCATTTTATTTCGTCAATTTTGGCTAAGAACTCAGAAGTCAAGTTTCATTCAAATTAGTTAATAATTAATCGTTTTGACTGACTGTTTTTACGTAAATGATAAGTAGAAAAGCGGTAGGAACTAGAATAAATAGTGCAGTAGCAATAAATGCAAGAATATTTACTTCCATAATCTCATCGGTTTTTTACTTCGCAATAACTCGGGATTTAATCCCATAGAGATGATAAATCTTTGGCCTGTAAATTCAATGAATGAATATTACCTCTCGATGATCTTGAATCGGATCAATATCATGAATAACAATATCTGAACTATCAAATCAATTCGTCGTCGAGAATTGAATAGTATAACATAGGAAGTTCTTTTATCCATACCGCCCCAAACTTGGATTCCTGACCCAATCCAAAATTCCTTTATTTATTTATCATTTTTTATCATCTGGTCTTTTTTTATCTCTAATCTATCTAGTTACTTCTTGTACAATCATCTGATGAAGTCTCATCAAATAGCTCTTCCACTTCCAGTGGTCACATAGTTACAAACCCAAACAAACAATAAAAGTTCAATGGAAAAAGAAAGGAGTTTAGAACGAAACTATTTTTGACTTGGAAGACAAAGAAGTGTGATAAAGATGAGACCGTATAAAATGAATATTCATCAAATTTACTATTTTCCGATTTGTTCTTTCGTCGATTGGGCCTTAAAACAAAATGAAAAATCGGAAAAATGATTCATTCCCCTTTCTAAGAGGAGTAGGACCTTTGGTTGATCTGTCCTTCCCCCTCCTTTCTTCGTAGATTATTAGCCCCGGGACACCTATACCAAAAGCTCAGTGTGCAATTTGCATGAAATCGATTTTTCAACTTCAAACCAGTAAGTGAGGTTCCATAAATCCGTAGCCAGAAAAAGAAATTGTTTTTTTTTCTTTTTTCTGGAAAGTATTTTCTTATATTCAATTTTGTATTGGACAAGAAAGGAATTCCCTTTGTGTATGCGCGCCTCAAAAAGGTATAGTACTCGATTCCATTACATGCATCGGGGGCAATCGAAAAAGCCAGCATTTCTTGGAATACTGACTATAATGCTACCAATAATTGTACTAATCCAACCGCATATGTCTTTCTCCTACCAAAAGGAAAGAAAAAAGAAATAAGGATTTCCCCTTTGCTTTGACAATGAAATTCTGCCCCCGGTCCCCTTCATAAAAAGGGAGAGATTTCTTGATATATTTATTGGATCCGTCGGGACTGACGGGGCTCGAACCCGCAGCTTCCGCCTTGACAGGGCGGTGCTCTGACCAATTGAACTACAATCCCAGGGAAATACGGGATCTAGCAGAAAATTTGATTCTTTTTTATCTCCGGATCGGGTATTTCTGAAGTACAAAGGGGGTTATATCATCTCATGGCGAATTGGCGAATTATTGGGCCGAGCTGGATTTGAACCAGCGTAGACATATTGCCAACGAATTTACAGTCCGTCCCCATTAACCGCTCGGGCATCGACCCAGGAAGAATCAATTTTAGACTTATTGGTAATCCATGATCAACTTCCTTTCGTAGTACCCTACCCCCAGGGGAATTCGAATCCCCGCTGCCTCCTTGAAAGAGAGATGTCCTAAACCACTAGACGATGGGGGCCTGCTTGACCAACGGCCATCATACTATGATCATAGTATGATCAGTTTTTTGAAATTGTCAATATAATCGAAATAATCGAATGATTCTATCCGAGGGATCTTTCCCCCTTTCAGAATTGCATAGAATTCTTTTTTATTCGTCATTGATGAATTATTCATTAGAACCGCCATTAGAAATCTAGTAGTAGTATTTTTTTATTTTGGAATTATTTCAATTGAATTTATTTTGATTATTTTAGTTTAGATTATTTAGTATTTCGAATTTTATTTAGAATTTGCTTTTTTTATTTAGAAATTTCTAAATAAAAAAAAGTAATAAATACAAAAAATAGAAATAATAAGGAAGAGTCGGATTTTTTCAGGGAATGATTGGTCCGTCAGAAAAGGAAAAAGGTGTGAAATTCGCTTTCTTTCACTTTCATTTGATTCATTGTTAAGACGAGATATCCTTATCTCCCTCCCACCAAGACAGGAAATTAACAAACGGGAAATCTAGTAAGCGGGATCAAGCAGAAAATTCTTTTTTCTCCAAGAATTTAGTTCAGGAGACAAGTAGAATCTCTTCATTCTATGATTCGATGAAATATCTTGAATTTTATGTTGAATTGCTAGGTGTATGTACATGTATCAATACA